AATTCAGTTCTTACAGGTAAATGCTCAATATCCAAGTAGGCTTACAAATTTGATCATGATCAAGTGCTTTTTGGATGGTCTCATGCCTTGTGATTGGTGTTTATCCCCACAATATTTCGAGTCTTCTTAATAATACAAAGGATTTTCTTGTTACTAATCTAGTCTAGCCTATGTTCTTCCTTAGATCCTTTGTTTCACTCCGATAGTATCATAGATCGGGATCGATGCAGAGGAAATGAATGCATTTCCATACTCTAAGTAAATAGATAAAACATAATCTGGATCATGCCACATTACTTATTTTATTCTACTGGATCTTACGGAGCCTGTTCATGCACATCATAACATGATTCGGTCTGATCATAGAAAAGATTCTCCTAAAGCGAACCAGCCTATCCTCTGTAGGGGGACTTACGCGGTGGTTGGAACAGAGACACATTTGGTTGTGAATTCCAATGTGGCGGATAAAATCATATATCTGCACGGCCCAATCAATAGTTCAAGTCACACACTCCCATAATCCATCTTCTCTTCGGAGAATGCACTTCAACTATTCGTATCAAATAAAGAATACTTCGTAGTTAGTTGAAGAGAAATATCCAAAAAACATGTCTTATTCTTTTCAATAATCCATATTTGTAGCAATAAAACACTATTGTTCCTCCCCGAAATGATATATGATCGATTACAAATATCTATGATCTGTCTTCTCTATAAAGGACCTGAAATACCTTGCTTACGTATCATTGGGAAATGCATTAACATAAATACGGCAGTAAGAAGAGGTAATACAAAAGTGTGTAAACTATAAAAACGGGTCAAAGTGGATTGACCCACACTAGCACTTCCACGTAATAACTCTACTAAAGATAATCCTATTACAGGAATAGCTTCAGGTACGCCTGTCACGATTTTGACTGCCCAATAACCAATTTGGTCCCGGGGTAAGGAATAACCAGTTACACCAAACGATGCAGTCAATACAGCCAGAACCACACCCGTAACCCAAGTCAATTCGCGAGGTTTTTTAAATCCGCCCGTGAGATACACACGAAATACGTGTAGGATCATCATTAGGACCATCATACTTGCTGACCATCGATGAACTGATCGGATTAACCAACCAAAGTTGGCTTCAGTCATTATGTATTGAACAGAGGCAAAAGCCTCTGTAACGGTCGGACGATAGTAAAAAGTCATAGCAAAACCAGTAGCTACTTGTACTAAAAAACAAGTAAGTGTGATCCCTCCTAGACAATAAAATATGTTGACATGAGGAGGAACATATTTACTAGTTATATCATCTGCAATCGCCTGAATCTCGAGACGCTCCTCGAACCAATCATATACTTTATTGAGATAGGTAAACCAAGGGGACTCCCCCTCTGAGAACCGTATATGAGAATTTCATCTCGTACGGCTCAAGCAGAAACACCCCAATACTGATTGCAATGGATATATAATAAAAAAAAGGAAACTTCTTATTTATCCACTTGATTCAATCGTCTCTGAAGATACGAAGGAACCAAAATCCGAAATCTCTTCTTTGTTGTGATGATAATGCCAAAATATCAAGTTGGCTCATCTGTCTTTATGTTGATCGTTACAGGCCTCTTGAATCTTCTATTCCCCTATTTATTTGTTATTTGATTTGTTGTTTTTGTTTGTGCGTAATGCAGATTGACTATTGTTTTGTTTACTATTTTGATAGGAATTCTCTTGTTGAGACCCTACGAATCGATTGAAACCTCAGATTCATACTAGAACCACGATGATTCAATAAAATCCAAAAACTAAGACCAAGGGTTCTATGAGTAAGAAATATTTGATCATCACTTATTTAATGAATGTATGTAATGACTAAAAATCCAGAGAAAGATTTGTCCTTCGGTCAAAATAAGCATGATCCTAAAGGAAGGAAAATCGTTCAATTTATCAAATACCCCTTTGTTTAAATGTTTGAAAATTTTTTGAAGTCCGGTCGCGAGGTCTGAATAGTAGGTATGAATCATAGTTCAAATATTTCTTGATCTATTTCATATATTCCGTGCTCCAGATACTAGGATGAATATCCGACGAGGCAGAACCATCTCTACCGAGATGACAGACCCATTCTCTGTACTATCAATAGGATCAATTATAACAAGTCGCACACTCATATTCCGGAAATACCCAAACAACGGAATTCCACGGTCGAACTACCAGAATGGACTATAAATCTGAGTCCTAAGTGATTCATTTTTGATTGAAAAGCTAGGGCTTCATGGTTCTTATAGATCTAACTCATTGAAATTCCATCCAGTAAAACGGAAGAATTATAAATCTCCAAAATAATAGATAGGAATATTGCAAATAGAGCCATTGCGACACCCATAAATGGGGTGGTTCCCCATCCAGGAGCCACTTTACCATATTCCGAATTCAATGGTTTCAATAAATCCCCTACAATAGTTCGTCTTGGCCCAGATCTAGAACTACCCTCAACGGTTTGTGTAGCCATAAATACTATTTCATTGGTTGAGATCTGTTGACTTTGTATACTATTCCGTTGTAAATAAACGATCTTATCGTAGCATAGATCCATCGCGATCTTGAAATTTCTAATAATGGAAACAGCAACCTTAGTCGCCATCTCCATATCTGGTTCACTTGTAAGCTTTACAGGGTACGCCTTATATACCGCTTTTGGGCAACCCTCTCAACAACTAAGAGATCCATTCGAGGAACACGGGGACTAATTGAAGTAATGAGTCCCCCATATGGGGGACTCATTACTTCAATTAAGATAATGAAAAATCATTTCATCTTTTTAGTCGGGACCTTAGGCGGCTCTCGAAAAAATATAGCGAAAAAAATTATCCCTAAAGTCGATACTAACAGGAATGTATAAACCAATGCTTCCATGGATTCGATCGTGGTTTACAATTATAGCTTCCACACCTGTTCATTTGGGATCATTTCCCAGACAAAGAAAGGACAAGAGCAAAGAAAGGCGATGATGAAAATCAATATTTCTGCGGTACCTTCTGTCAAATCAAAAAATCAAATATAGAGGCGAAAGATACCATAGCAATGTTGTATCAGACTATCAGACTACCTGTCTCCTTGTAGTTGGATCTCCAATTTTTTGGAATGTTCCAAATTCCACTTGAGCATCCAAATCTGGGTCAATACCAGCAAAAACATCTCTGAACAAGGTTCTAGCACCATGCCAAATGTGTCCGAAAAAGAAGAGCAAAGCAAACGTAGCATGTCCAAAAGTGAACCAACCCCTTGGACTGCTCCGAAAAACACCATCGGATTTCAAAGTAGCACGATCTAATTCAAAAATTTCACCCAATTGGGCACGTCTAGCATATTTTTTCACAGTAGCAGGATCGCTATAGCTGACTCCATTGAGTTCGCCACCATAGAACTCAACAGTTACACCCACTTGTTCGACACTATACTTTGATTCTGCCCTTCTAAAAGGAACATCGGCTCTAACAATTCCGTCTCCGTCTACCAAAACTACTGGAAATGTTTCAAAAAAAGTAGGCATACGACGTACAAAAAGTTCATGCCCTTCTTTATCTCTAAAAATAGGGTGTCCTAACCATCCAACAGCTATTCCATCCCCGTTGTCCATTGAGCCTGCTCTGAATAATCCACCTTTCGCCGGATTATTACCGATGTAATCATAGAAAGCTAATTTTTCAGGAATTTTAGACCAAGCTTCCGATAAACTCAGATTCTCGGATAGACCGGCGCCAACTCTTCGATATATTTCTTGCTGGAAGTATCCCTGATCCCACTGATAACGAGTGGGACCAAATAATTCGATCGGGGTAGTTGCTGAACCATACCACATAGTTCCAGCAACAACGAAAGCTGCAAAAAAGACAGCAGCGATACTACTGGAAAGGACAGTTTCAATATTGCCCATACGTAATCCTTTGTATAGACGTTGGGGTGGGCGGACACTAAGATGGAATAGACCCGCCAATATGCCCAATGTACCTGCTGCAATATGATGAGAGGCTATTCCTCCCGGAACAAAAGGATCAAAACCTTCCGCGCCCCACGCTGGATTTACAGATTGTACTTTTCCGGTTAGGCCATAAGGATCGGACACCCATATTCCAGGACCATACAAGCCTGTTACATGAAATGCGCCAAACCCAAAGCAAGCCACCCCTGAGAGAAATAAATGAATTCCAAAGATCTTGGGCAAATCCAAAGAGGGTTTTCCCGTACGTTCATCACAGAATATTTCTAGGTCCCAATACACCCAATGCCAGATAGCTGCTAAGAAGCACAAGCCGGAAAACACAATATGTGCCCCGGCCACACCCTCGTAACTCCAAATACCCGGATTCGTTATAGTTCCTCCTGTGATACTCCAACCGCCCCACGAGTTGGTTATTCCTAAACGAGTCATGAAGGGTATAACGAACATACCTTGTCTCCACATTGGATCAAGAACGGGGTCAGAAGGATCAAAAACTGCTAATTCGTATAGAGCCATCGAACCGGCCCAACCCGAAACGAGAGCTGTATGCATTATATGGACAGAAAGCAGCCGACCAGGATCATTCAATACGACGGTATGAACACGATACCAAGGCAAACCCATGAAAATACCCCTTTCTCAAAAAAAAAAATAGACACTATGTAACTTTATCGCATTGGAAATAACTATGCTATGGACCTCACCTTTTCGTTGGATTATCTCGAAACAAGGGTTAATATTTATTCTGTTACGTTGGTAATAATTGAACAATTCTGTTCGTAGGAACAAAGAGAAGCAGATCTATTCTATACCCAATAAGTACCAATACGCAATGGGGCGATTCGTCCTATTTTTTGTGAGCGAATGTATAGATACTTGTTTATCATTCGAACGATCCGTTCGTAAGAATTTTCCTTTATTCCGTCTTCCTCCAGGAATCTTCCAATTGATCGATAAAATACGATAAATGACAATCTAATATTATGAAGACAATAAACCCATTGTTTATTACGTTTCCACATCAAAGTGAAATAGGGTACTTAACTCCTTTTTCTTTCATTTAATGCCCATTGGTGTTCCAAAAGTACCTTTTCGGAGTCCTGGAGAGGAAGATGCAGTTTGGGTTGACGTATAGTGTGACTTGTCAGACATATTGGGTCATATGGGATTTCCCCGTTTTCTCCCCCGATCGAGATATCCTCTATTTCGCCCAAGAAAGATTGATTGAACCATCAATAATTCGAAGCGTGAAGTGCAATTAGATCAATTTATTTTTGCTTGGGGGATCAATATTATCAATTAAAAGAATTTATGGTTGGCTTGGACCAAAAAAATGAAGTATACAGGCTCCGTTCAGAAAATACCAAATTGGGAATCCATGTATGATTCCCACCCTATCATAAATGATTCCTTTATACCCTATGAGTGATCTCGTCAATCAATGGAATGGAATAATATGGTAAATACATCGAATATTTGGTGGAAGGCATAAAACAAATTGAAAAAGAAGGAAGTCGTAGCAAAAAGAAGTGGTATTGGAATCCTTTGTCCTATATGTACAAATGGAATTCGGGCAGATCTTTACCCGGAGTAGAGCATAAACCTAAAAGAGTTGAAGAGGCCCATTCGGGAACAAGAAAATTACATCGTGATTTGGATCTCGATGAAACAATACATCAATGAGAGGTTAGTTCGATAAGTTCAGTGAATTCTTTTTTATAGGGAAGCAAGTAAAAACTCGTGTTTCTTGAAAATGGAAGAAAAAGCCCCTTCATTAGGAAAAAGCCTGCTACGAAAAAAGAAATAGGGCTGGAATCGACACATTTCTTTTTTTTTTTTCTCAATTTTGATTTTTTGAACCGTATGCATCCAAAGGTGCGTGTACGGTTCCTAAGGAATACAATTTTGTCCTAATCAACCGACTTCATCGAGAAAGATTACTTTTTTTAGGCCAAGAAGTTGATAGCGAGATCTCCAATCAACTTGTTGGTCTCATGGTATATCTCAGCATAGAAGATGATACCAAGGATCTGTATTTGTTTATAAATTCTCCCGGCGGATGGGTAATCCCAGGAATAGCTATTTATGATACTATGCAATTTGTGCCACCAGATGTGCATACAATATGCATGGGATTAGCCGCTTCAATGGGATCTTTCATCCTGGTCGGAGGAGAAATTACCAAACGTTTAGCATTCCCTCACGCTTGGCGCCAATGAGTTTTTTGATTTGAGAAAAAAAAAAAGACTATGCCTTCGCCATATGGAATATGAATAAAATAATTAAGTCATAATAGCATGGCATTTCAAGTTCGATATGAGCAAACTATTATTATTATTTTTTTTTTTTTTCATTATATAATATGAGATTATGTATCGGAATAGTAGTATGAAAGAAAGGTTATTTCCGATTTGATCTTATGTATCGGGGTCCGTTTCAGCGTCACAAACCTTTTTGCTTCCACACCAGAAGTCTCTTTCCAATATTTATGTTATGAAAGAGTGTGAAAAAAGATCATTTTTTACTTAATTTGTATTTGATCGGATCAGAAAGAAACTTTGGGATTGCTGAATCACAAACGAGATAAATATATAAAGCAACGGAACCATCATAGTATTTTTGATTACTCCGAAAGGAAGGATGGTAAATGGATCATTCAACGATCTGGTCTGATGGATTCGACTTGTCTCTTTCTTCGACGAAAGAAGAGAAAAAGAAATTCCATTGCAGAGCCGTATGCAATGCACAAAAAATGCCTGTACGGTTGTTTAATTCTATCTTTTTTTCTCCCTGCTTGTTATTCTTTATCCCTTCCCACAATCATGCGAGGTAGAGGAATCATTCATTATGTTATATCATCAGGGTTATGATCCATCAACCTGCTAGTTCTTTTTATGAGGCACCCACAGGAGAATTTATCCTGGAAGCGAAAGAACTACTAAAACTCCGCGAAACCCTCACAAGGGTTTATGTACAAAGAACGGGCAATCCTTTATGGGTTGTATCCGAAGACATGGAAAGGGATGTTTTTATGTCAGCAACAGAAGCCCAAGATCATGGCATTGTTGATCTTGTAGCAGTCGAAAATACCGGGGATTTGACATAAATCTTTGATTCCATTTCGAATCATAATTTGAATGAACCATTATTTGATCTTTTATCTTCTTACCTGAATAAAATAGTAAATGGAAGTAATTGATAATCATCCGGTTAGGATCGATCTAAACCAACCCATTCTGTATATGATTCAGCATGCCAACTATTAAACAACTTATTAGAAACATAAGACAGCCAATCAGAAATGTCACGAAATCCCCTGCTCTTCGAGGATGCCCTCAGCGTCGAGGAACATGTACTAGGGTGTATGTGCGACTCGTTCAGATCATGAGCTAGAACAAATGAGACAATTTTTACAGTATCAATGACCCGTACCAATGAATAGGGTAGAATAGAATAACCCTATTCACTATCTAAAAATAAAGATCTCTCATATACCGCTATTGTGTATGGAATTTATGGTTTCCGTTGGTGCAAATCCAATCACCTCGATTTGAGATGAAAAGCAATTCCCCATTGGTAGCAAATGGTTATCCATTAAGCGGGGAAAATGATATTATATTTAAAAAGCAGAAAGATTATGCTCCTACTCTTGCAAGAACGGACTAACAGGGTCAGCTACCTTACCTATTCAACCTTCATAATTAAATGCCGTCACTGTATGGATAGATCTCATTGTAAAAAGACCTATTACTGGATAATTCATGGGTAGAGCCAAAGAGTGTGAACTGTACAAGTTACCAATAACATTGATTAAATGAGGAAAGGGGCTCCGGTGTATAGAGAGGACCTCACCGTTTAAGAAGTAACCATAGAAACGATGGAAACCACTATTTATCCATTTACTCTATTATTTTATACCTAACATCGGTACAATTTCTTTTTTTGAGGTGAAATGCCTGGAAGAAATAAAAAAATCGTGGTTGGGAAGGTTATAGTAGCAAAAGCCATTGGAATTTGTATTTTATACATCGGAAGAATCCGTTTTGTTATTAATAAACCAAGGAGAGGGGAAAAGAATGACTGAAAGAAATCAATTAGTTATTCATCAAAGTTTCATTTGATTCAATGACCAGAGTTAGACGAAGATATAGAACTTGGAGACGTAGAACAAAAATTCGTTTATTTGCATCAACCTTTCGAGAGGCTCATTCAAGACTTACTCGAACTACTACTCAACAGAAAATGAGAGCTTTGGTTTCCACTCATCGGGATAGAGGCAGGCGAAAGAGAAGTTTTCGTAGTTTGTGGATCACTCGGATAAATGCAGTAACTCGTGAGAATAGGGGATCCCGTAGTTATAGTCGATTAATACTTGATCTGTACAAGAGGCAGTTGCTTCTTAATCGTAAAATACCTGCACAAATAGCTATATCAAATAGGAATTGTCTTGACACGATTTCCAATGAGATCATCAAATAAGGAGATTGGAAGGAATTCACCGGAATGCTTTAAACGGAGTTCCCCGGAGAATGAACTCCGGGAGGGTATAGTAGAAATTCATATAATAAGATAAGTAGTAGGAATGAACGAACACCTTTCAATAAAAAAAAAAAAAAGATTTCTTCTTCCCCCATTCTTTTTTTATTATTATTACGGTGCGACAATCTCGCAGCTTTTTCGAACAAAACATCAATCTGAGTTCCTGTTCGAGTTTTGATTCGATTGAGGAATAGGCTTATTTATTTCTGGTTCTAGGACTAGTAGTTCTAGAGATCGACTCGGTTCTCTCAAATCTCTCAAATTGTTTCTCATTGTTAAGAAAAGGTAACGAAGATAAAATACGAGCTTGTTTTATAGCAATAGTAATTAATCGTTGTTGTTTCAAGGTTAATCTATTCACTCGTCTAGATAATATTTTTCCTTGTTCACTAATAAATTGACTAATTAAACTCATGTTTCTATAATCAATCCGATCCCCCGATCCAATTGGGGGCAAACGCCTATGAAAAGATCGCTTAGATTTACGAAAGGGCCGCTTGGGTTTATCCATGATTTTTTTCTTATTTATAAAATCCTATTTCTTCATTCATTTCGGATCCAACCGAAATAGGATTTGATTTGTATATATATATGTAATTTCTTCCTCTTCCTTGGAAGAGTGACACACGCGTTCCGTTCGATTTATTTCTTTATCTCCCCATGAATCGTATGCTTGTAACAATAAGGGCAGAATTTTTTCAAGTCCAATTGACTCGGTGTATTGTGTCGATTCTTTTGAGTAATATATCTGGAAATGCCCCGCGATTCTTTATTCAAACCATTTCGGACACAACTGGTACATTCCAAAATAACTACTACTCTGACATCTTTACCCTTAGCCATGAACCTCCTTTAGATTTTTGATTCACTCAATTCTTCTATTTTCGATTCGAACAGAAGCCAAGAAGAAGAAAGGAATGAAACGAAAAGTTGCTAACTCGAAATCGATTCAATTATGAAAGATTTCGTTGCAATCAATAGAGTCATAAAATTATTAAGTAATACAATTATTTCTAACTATCAATTATTCCTAATCTCAGTATTTCATTTACTATCTTGTATGATCTTGAACAGCCTGCCCTCGACCCACACTTCTTTTTCTGTTCTCCCTATATTAACTCTATCCTGAACTCGAGTTTCGATGAGGTTCAATCCACTTTTATTCTTTTTCTTTCTTTCCTATCCTAAACAACTGAAAAAAAAAGAGGGGGATTAGTCACAGCTAATTTATTGTATCTCTAATCTTCTTAATCTCTTCCCATGTCAATAACTAGAATGAGAAAAAGGGGAATGTCAACGCATCTGGGAATAAACGATTAATCTCTATCAATAGACCCGCCAAAGACCCGAACCATAGAGTAGCTAGTACAGGTGCTGTGGAGAGATATGTTTTTATATCTCGCATTGAAAATCCTCCTTCTTTTTCTTTAACTTTATTGACTTTATTCTATATTGTAATACATATATGATCAGATGCATATGTAGTTAAAGATCATTTGTATTTGTACGGGGAATCCCTAACTAAAATGGATATATATATACAATGATCCGGTAGATGAGATCCACCTGTCCCTGAAACAGAAAAAGATAAACACTTCTTCCTGAGCATTACTGATAAATATTCATTCCTTTATATGTTAGGTATGTATATAATTCTTTATTATATAAGGTCGAAGAAATGGAAAGGAAAAACAAATTCTATCTAGATAGAGGAAATTACGATGTGGAAAACAAGACAGGGATTCCCTACAATGGCACTGTACAACAAATGAAAGGGGTGTAGCGCAGCTTGGTAGCGCGTTTGTTTTGGGTACAAAATGTCACGGGTTCAAATCCTGTCATCCCTACCTATTACCCATCCTATGGACAGTAACGAGGGGTCAATTGAGATCGATTAAAATTGGACCTAATCTATCATTTTATGATACTATACATACAAGATGTATTGGGGGTACGAAAAGAATCCTTTTCTTGACATTCGTATCTCCCATCATAATAAAGCGCTCTTAGTTCAGTTCGGTAGAACGTGGGTCTCCAAAACCCGATGTCGTAGGTTCAAATCCTACAGAGCGTGATTCTTTTAATGTCGAATCACAATAAAATAACTTCACTAACTTGAACTGCAACCTGCACTTGACCTCCTGGAAATGAAAGAGGAGGTCAATCAAAAAAAGAGATGTTACTCAATTAAAGGTCCAACTGATCACCGCGTCTGTATTGTAAATATGCAGTTACGAATAATCCGGCCAAGGTAATAGGAATTAGACCTAACACAATTCCAAATAGAAAAACTTCAATCATTTCAATTTGTTTGAAAGAAGAGAAAAAGAGAGGTAATATCTATCTCTAAATATTAATCCGAATCGCCCATGAATCTCAATAACCAAGAATTGGCAATTGACACAGGAAGGAACATAGAATACCGGGAATCTCACAGAAATACTCATTTTTATGAATTGTTCATTCAATTAATTTGAATTTCAAATAAGTCGTATCTTGCTCAGACCAATCAATAGAGCTGGGGTTATAGTTGAAGCAGCCAGTAGAAAACCGAAATAACTAGTTATAGTAGTCATGGAGGGGCTAAATGATATATGTTCTTTTTTATACATATGTTTATAAAGCACTTACCTAAGTTTCCATTTTTGCGAGATCCAATGACAAGAAAAAATACCAATTAATTGACAGAATCAGTTCCAATTGAAAGTTCTTGATTCATCCGCCATTATAGACGGCACTAAAAAAGAGAGAGTAAAGGGGTAGAAAAAAAATGGATTCGTCATCTGTAACATCTATGGATCCCGTGATTTCGAATCAACGGATTCAGTAAGCAACCCGTGAGTCAAGTAAATAAGAACTGTGTCTTGTAACTTCAGTCAAAAATGAAGTTCTCTTTAACTATGGAATAAAAGAATTGGATTTGAAAATTCCATTTTTTTTTTATTTTGATCATTTCGTTTCTTTTTCAATTTATCTAATCTATTTTTGGAACAAACAGCCGGATAACGCTTTTACTTTTTAAATCAGTGGATTCATTCAGTAGTAGGTTGGTTAATTGCACATAATATTTCGAATGAGAAGAAAAATGAAAGTATCCCACGATCTCTCGAAGAAATAAAACCTTTATTTCGAGCCCAACTCAATTCTAAAACTAGCAATTGCTATTATCCTTTTAGATTTCACACTCTGTCTTTCCATATCATAGAGTTCAGTCCCATCCTTGTAGCTGGGTTAAGAAGGAACCTTTGGATCTAATGCAGCAATGGTTGCATCACGAATATTGATAATTGTTCCAATTATTATTTGTTCTGTTTCTTTCATCGAATACTATCTACCACTGTACGACCAAGCAATTACCTGAAATGAAAGGATTAGAAAAAAATACCTTTTCGACAACCATGAAAAGGGGTTTCTAAATTTTGTATCTAATTGAATTGTGGGAATGTGATAATTTCTTTCATGAATTATTAGGACCCGCCAACTCACACTTTACCAAGATCTTCAATTTCTATTCCGAAGCCAGTAATGGGAAACCCTATACTATAGGTATTTAGGAATTTTCTATTGAATGACACAGGTTTTGCATAGACAAGGAACAAGAAAGGAATTCCAGTTCTTTTCGATACTGATTGAAATTCCATTGCTGTGTCAGAGGAAGGATAGCTATACTGATTCGGTATACTCTAAATACACCTTCGGTACACTATTGACGATCTCACAAAGATGAAATATCAGTAGTTTTCCATTTACTGATCCCATCTTTCGCGGAATCGGTCCCCTCTTTGACTGTACAAGAATATGTGGAGCTCAGCATGTCTGGAAGCACGGGAGAACGTTCTTTTGCTGATATTATTACCAGTATTCGATACTGGGTCATTCATAGTATTACTATACCTTCCCTATTCATTGCGGGTTGGTTATTCGTCAGCACGGGTTTAGCTTACGATGTGTTTGGAAGCCCTCGGCCAAA